AATATACACATTGGATTTTTTAGCATTAAAAAGTATCAAAAATTTTTAGTTGAATATAATAGGTTAATATTTTGGGGATTTTGGGTAGCGCGGTGTGCAATGTGCATGTATATATATACAACGCGGATGGCTAACTCATATCTCAACTTAGTAGCACGCACGTTCTCGAACCTTCCTTTGGTTTCGGGGTTTGACAAGGATAACAGGATTTGCTGAGCGTAGGGGGTAGGGGGGTTTGTCGCGCAAAAGCCAAAAGGGGGGGCGTATATATAAGGGTAAGTTGAAGAATAGATGAATATGTTATGCACTTGAGTTATTAATATGTAATTCTTAAGTTATGTCATTTAATATTTAACCTAATTTAATTTAGAGCAAGGAATTGCTCAACCTTATATTATTATTTGTGTTTACACTCTGAAATGCAAGATGAAAGGAAACCTAAAAAAGAGAACCCTATGCATTTAAAAGAACGCCCGGCATGGTGGGTAACGAGGAGTATGCAATTACACCATTAATCAGATGCCAGTATAATTATCCGAGGGTGGGATTATAACAGTTATGTACCTGAAATAGGAACCAGATACCAGGAATAGTTCACAGTGTGCGACCCCCACATATTGTGTCCCTGATTCTATCATGCATGATATGCCTTAATTTAAACCAGTTGGTGGTCTCTTACTACATTAATATGTTTAAAATAAACCTTAGCTGGTCATTTCAAGGAAAAATTTGAGTGCCAAGTTTAGGGGAAATATCTATTTCCCAGGTTAAAATAAATTATTTCTGAGTTTTAATAAAATGGTTTATGCACGTTTTAGACGTTAGTACTTGCTTTGGGGTTAAAATAAATGAATGGTGATAATACATAAGTATGTACTTAATACATTATGTAATATATTACATATAATGTACTAAGTCATACATGTTACTATCAGAAGATAGTTTAATTTAGAATTCTGGCTTTGGGAGCCAGGGGTGGGAGTTAAAATCTCTCTTTTCTGGGCGCTAGGGAGGAATTTAACCTCCGATCTTCGGATTACAAGACCGATGCTTTTAGGCTAAGCTACTAGGGCAAGCTCATTTTAATGCTTTGTTTTCCAATCAGCCTGCTAACGGGACAAGAATTAGGAAAAGAGCAAAGTACAAGGTTGATGCAATTTGTCCAATAATAATATATGGATGTTCAACAGGTATACCTCCAATTCATGTTAGGATTAATACGTCTGCCACAAGGGTTCAGAATAAGAGTTGGGTGAGGGGGCGGAATGTTAGTCCTCGTTGTTTTGAGGTGTGTAAGATTGGGACTACTATAAGGACTAAAATAGAGAATAATAGTGCAAGGACTCCCCCTAGTTTATTAGGGATAGACCGTAAGATGGCATAGGCAAATAAGAAGTACCACTCTGGTTTGATGTGTGGTGGGGTGACTATTGGGTTTGCTGGTGTAAAGTTGTCTGGGTCTCCTAATAAATTTGGAGAGAATAGTGCTAATGATGTGAGTGCTAATAATATTAAAACAAAACCTAGAAGGTCTTTGTAAGAGAAGTAGGGGTGGAATGAAATTTTGTCTGCGTCGGAGTTTAGGCCTACCGGATTATTTGACCCTGTTTCGTGGAGAAAAAGTAGGTGAAGAATGGTTGCGGCGGCGATAATAAATGGCAGTAGGAAGTGGAATGCGAAAAATCGTGTTAGAGTTGCGTTATCAACTGAGAAGCCACCTCAGATTCATTGAACTAGTATGTCACCTATATAGGGGACTGCTGATAGAAGGTTTGTAATTACTGTGGCGCCTCAAAAGGATATTTGTCCTCATGGAAGGACGTATCCGACGAAGGCTGTTATTATAACTAATAGAAGTAAAACTACTCCAATGTTTCAGGTTTCTTTATAAAGGTAGGACCCGTAATAGAGGCCTCGGGCAATATGTAGGTAAATACAAATAAAAAAGAATGATGCTCCGTTGGCGTGCAGGTTTCGAATTAATCAGCCATAGTTTACATCTCGGCAGATGTGGGCTACTGAAGAGAATGCGGTTGAGATGTCCGAGGTATAGTGTATAGCTAGAAATAGTCCTGTTAGGATCTGTACAATTAAACAAAGTCCTAATAGAGACCCGAAGTTTCATCAAACTGAAATATTGGATGGTGTTGGTAGGTCAACTAGTGCGTCATTAGCGATTTTTATTAGGGGATGGGTTTTTCGTAGGCTTGCCATTAGTTCTTGTAGTTGAACTACAACGGTGGTTCTTCAAGTCATTGGTCTCGGTTAAAATCCGAGCAAGAATTATGACCTATTTTATGTTTATGTTATTAGTGGCTCTAATTGTGGGATTAATTGCTGTTGCTTCTAATCCAACTCCCTATTTTGCTGCTTTAGGGTTAGTGGTGGCAGCGGGAGTCGGGTGTGGGGTTTTGGTTGGATGCGGGGGGTCTTTTTTATCTCTAGTTCTTTTTTTAATTTATCTTGGGGGCATGCTCGTAGTGTTTGCATATTCAGCGGCTTTAGCAGCTGAGCCTTTTCCTGAAGCTTGAGGGAGTCGATCCGTTGCCGGTTATGTACTAGTCTATTTATTAGGGGTAATTTCAATGGCTGGGATGTTTTGAGGGGGGTGATACGAGGGTTCTTGGGTTATTATTGATGGTTTAAAAGAATTTTCTATGTTACGGGGGGACGTGAGTGGTGTGGCTGTAATATATTCTTTTGGTGGGGTTATATTAGTTATTTGTGCGTGGGTATTGCTTTTAACGTTACTTGTAGTGTTGGAGTTAACGCGCGGCCTAAGTCGTGGCACGCTTCGAGCAGTTTAGATAAAGGTTAGGAGGATGGCTAGGATCAGGGTAAGTAGGAAAATAGTTAAGTATGTTTTAATTATGCCGCGTTGAATGTCATTTATAAATTTAGCCATTATTATTTGGGTGAGGGTAAGTCCTTTTGGGCCAGAGAGTTCAAATCAGGTTTGGTCGAGTTTAGTAGCGGTTTTTTGTCCCAGAGTAAGGTTAAGTTTTGGGAACATTCGGTGAATAATTGTGGGGAAGTATCCTAATATGTTTGAGAAATTGTGTGGTGGAATTTTAGGGGTAGTTTTTACTTGTTTATTAGTCATAGCTGCAAGCTCTATGGCCACTAATAACCCGACAATAGTAACTGCAAGAGCTGCTACTTTTAGGGTTATAGGCATAGTTATAACTGGGGTTTTTGATGGAAGGAAGTTGGATGTAATTACAAGTCCTGCAACAATGCTTCCTCAGGCTAGTCGTTTGATGGGTTTAATTACTAGGGGGTTATCTTCGTTGATGGGGGATAGGGGCAGGAAGCGAGGGGAGCCCATGGTTACGAAGAAAACAACCCGGAAGCTATAGACCGCAGTAAAGGATGTAGCAATAAGTGTAAGAGTTAGGGCTCAGGCGTTGAGATATGAGGTGTTTAGGGCTTCAATAATGGCATCTTTTGAGAAGAATCCGGCTAGGAAGGGAGTACCTGTGAGTGCCAGGCTACCAATTGTTAAGTAGGTTGATGTGGCGGGCATTAGTTTATGGAGGCCCCCCATTTTTCGAATATCTTGCTCATCGTTGAGGTTGTGAATAATTGACCCCGAGCAGAGGAATAGTATGGCTTTGAAGAAGGCATGTGTGCAAATATGGAGGAATGCTAGTTGTGGTTGGTTGAGTCCAATTGTAACCATTATTAGACCTAGTTGGCTAGATGTTGAGAAAGCTACAATTTTCTTGATATCATTTTGGGTTAGGGCGCAGGTAGCTGTAAACAGTGTAGTTAAGGCTCCGAGGCAGAGGCAGAGTGTTAGGGCGGTCTTGTTGTTTTCTATAAGGGGGTGAAGGCGAATAAGTAGAAAAATCCCGGCAACAACTATAGTGCTAGAGTGCAATAGGGCAGATACTGGTGTGGGGCCCTCTATGGCAGATGGGAGTCAGGGGTGGAGGCCAAATTGGGCCGACTTCCCTGTTGCTGCGAGGATAAGTCCTATTAGTGGAACTGTTGTGTCAAAATTTTTTGAGAGGAAAAAGATTTGTTGAAGTTCTCAGGAGTTAAGGTTTATTGCGAACCAGGCCATGCTTAAAATAAGTCCAATGTCTCCAACTCGATTGTAGATAACGGCCTGAAGAGCTGCTGTATTAGCGTCTGCCCGCCCATATCACCAGCCGATTAGTAGGAAGGACATGATTCCAACGCCCTCTCAGCCGATAAATAGTTGAAATATGTTGTTTGCAGTCACAAGAATAATTATGGCCACCAAAAACAGTAGAAGATATTTAAAGAATCGGGCCATGTTTGGGTCGGAGTGTATATATCATAGTGCAAACTCTAAAATTGACCAGGTAACATAAAGGGCAATAGGGATAAAGATGAGGGAGTAGTGATCAAATTTAAAGCTAATATTTGTGTCAAACATGTACGTATTTATTCAGTGTCAGTTTGTAGTAATACTTTCCACTCCTTGGTCAAGGAAAATTATAAGTGGGACAAGGCTAATGAAGAATGCGGTGCTAACAGCGGTTTTTACACTTGTGTTGGCTCATTCTGAATCTTTTGGTTTTGGGTTAAGTGTTGTGAGTAGCGGGATAATAAGAACTGTGATAACTAAGATAAGTGAGGAGGATAAAATTAGTGTTGTTGAATTCATAGCTTCCACTTGGATTTGCACCAAGAGTTTTTGGTTCCTAAGACCAATGGATAGACTGTTATCCTTCAGAAGCGTGAGGAAGCCGCGGACTTTAACCGCGGTGCATAAGGATTAGCAGTACTTATTGATTTCTGTCCTTCCTTGGTGAATAAGGGGATTTTAACTCCTGTCTTTAGAATCACAATCTAATATTTTAGTTAAACTATATTTACTAGTAGCATCAACCTCATATAAGTTCTGGTTTTGTTACAAGTAGAACAACTGGGATGAGATGTAGGGCTATGAGTAGGTGTTCTCGGGTGTGAAAGGGTGGGAGTTTTATAATATGGTTTGGTGTTGGGCCTCGTTGAGATATCAGGAACATGTAAAGGGAGTAACCTGCTGTAATTAGTGTTCCTATCCCAGTAAGTGCGATGGTTCATGGAGACCAGTTAAAAAGGGTTGTGATAATTATAAGTTCTCCTATTAGGTTAGGTAGGGGGGGTAGTGCTAGATTAGCCAGATTAGCGATGAATCACCATACTGCTGTTAATGGGAAAATTATTTGAAGTCCTCGAGCAAGAATTATGGTTCGACTGTGGGTTCGTTCATAGGCTGTGTTGGCCAGGCAAAATAGTATTGATGATACTAACCCGTGTGCAATTATTAGAATAATTGCGCCAGAGAATCCTCAAGGGGTTTGAATTAAAATTCCCCCTGCTACAAGTCCTATGTGGCTAACTGATGAATAGGCAATTAATGATTTTAGGTCTGTTTGTCGTAAGCAGATTGACCCTGTCATGATGATTCCTCAAAGTGCTAGGATAATAAATGGGTAAACTAATTCTTTTGACAAGGGGTCTAGCATAATTATCATTCGTATTATTCCGTATCCGCCCAGCTTCAATAGTACTGCTGCCAGCACCATAGACCCTGCGACAGGGGCCTCTACATGTGCTTTGGGGAGTCACAGGTGGACACCATATAGTGGCATTTTTACTAAAAATGCAATTAAACAGCCGGCCCACCAGAGTTTGTGGCCCCAGGTGTCTAGTAATAAGGGTTGTGAGTATTGAACAACTAATATAGATAAGGTACCTGTAGATTGCTGGAGTAGGAGTAGTGCAATTAAGAGTGGCAGGGAGCCGGCTAGTGTATAAAACAAGAAGTAGGTTCCTGCATTCAGTCGCTCGGCTTGATTCCCTCATCGAGTAATAATGATAAGGGTTGGAATAAGTGTGGCTTCAAATATAATATAAAATATAATGATTTCTGTAGCCCCAAATGCTATAATTAGGAAAGTTTGCAGTGATGTGAGTAGTGTGATATAAAGGCGTTGTCGGTTAATGGGTTCTGGGTTAATATGGTTTTGACTGGCTAAGATTATAAGGGGTAACAACCAGCAGGTTAAAACTAGCAGGGGGGTTGATAACGGGTCGGTGGCTAAATATGTGTTAGATGCAGCCCATCCGGTTTCTGATGTTCATTTTAGTCATGTGAGGCTAATTAGGGCAATTGAGAGGCTGTGTGCAATTGTAGTTGTTCATAACCATTTTTGGGAAACAAGTCAAATTGTTGGAAATATTATAATTGTGGGGATTAATACTTTTAACATTGTAGGAGATTAAGGTTTTGTAGGCGGTCGGTTCCGTGGGTACGGGCTGTGTCTACCAGGAGTGCGAGGCCAGTGCTTGCTTCACAGGCGGAAAATGCTAGTAGGAGCATTGGGGCTGTTGAGAAACTTGTAGATTCGAATTGTAGGGCCCATAGGGCTAATGCAATAAATAGGGACAGTATTATACCTTCTAAGCACAGGAGTGCAGAGAGGAGGTGGGTGCGGTGGAATGCTAATCCTATCAGTCCTAAAATAAATGCTGAGCTAAAGCTAAAGTGTACTGGTGTCATAAGGGGGTTGTGGACTTTAACCACAATTTTCTGAGCCGAAATCAGAGGTCTTTTTTGGACTAACTCCCTATTCGGCCCATTCTAGGCCCCCCTGGGTTCATTCGTAAATTAATCCAAGGGTTAGGAGGATTAGGACTGTGGCTGCTCAAAAAAATGTTTCGGTGGGGTTGTGAAGTTGGTCCCCTCAGGGTAGAGGGAGAAGGAGGGCAATTTCTAAATCAAAGAGGAGGAATAGAATAGCCACTAGAAAGAACCGGAGGGAGAACGGTAAACGGGCGGATCCTAGTGGGTCAAATCCGCACTCATAGGGTGAGAGCTTCTCTGCGTCGGGGTTTATTTGTGGTAACCAAAAAGACACTACTGCTAGGATTGAGGACAGAGCCAGAGTAATAATAAGAATGGTTGTAATTAAGTTCATTATCTTTCCCTGGGGTTTAACCAAGACTAAATGATTGGAAGTCACTTGTACTAATTTAAATACTAGAAAGATATGAGCCTCATCAGTAGATAGATACGTAGAGGAATAGTCAAACTACGTCAACAAAATGTCAGTATCAGGCAGCGGCCTCGAAGCCGAAGTGGTGTTCAGATGTAAAGTGGTATTGGATTTGGCGAAGGAGGCAAACAGCCAGGAATGTTGAGCCAATGATTACGTGTAATCCGTGAAATCCTGTGGCCACGAAGAATGTGGAGCCGTATACTCCGTCTGCAATTGTGAAAGGTGCCTCATAGTATTCTATGGCTTGTAGGGCAGTAAAATATAATCCTAGAATAATTGTAAGTGCTAGGGATTGGATGGCCTGTTTACGTTCACCTTCTATAATACTGTGGTGGGCTCATGTAACTGTGACCCCGGATGCTAGTAGTACTGCTGTATTAAGGAGGGGCACTTCGAACGGGTCTAGTGTGGTAATCCCTGTTGGCGGTCAGCATCCGCCTAGTTCAGGGGTGGGTGCTAAGCTTGAGTGATAGAAGGCTCAAAAGAATCCAAGAAAAAAGAATACTTCTGAAGTAATAAATAAAATTATTCCATAACGCAGGCCTTTTTGTACTGGGGGTGTGTGATGTCCTTGGAAGGTTCCTTCTCGGATAATATCACGTCATCATTGGAATATTGTAAGAAGCAGAAGAATTAGTCCAAGGATTATTAGTGTTGTTGAATGGAAGTGAAACCAGATAGCTAGGCCGGATGTTATTAATAGAGCACCGACGGCTCCGGTTAGGGGTCATGGGCTAGGATCAACCATATGATATGCATGTGCTTGGTGTGCCATTAGACGTTTTCTTGTAGATAGAGGCTTAATAGGAGTACAAAGACATAAGCCTGAATTATTGCGACTGCTACTTCTAGAAGTGTGAGGAGGAAGAGAACGGCGGCTGTTAGGATTGCTACTGTTGGCATTATTGGTAATAATACAAACACTGCTGTTGCAATAAGTTGAATTAAGAGGTGACCTGCAGTTAAGTTAGCAGTGAGTCGGACCCCGAGGGCTAAAGGACGAATAAAGAGGCTAATTGTTTCAATAATAATTAGCACAGGAATCAGGGGAACTGGGGTGCCTTCTGGTAGGAGGTGTCCAAGAGCCACTGTTGGTTGATTACGCATGCCAATAATTACGGTGGCAAGCCATAATGGCACGGCAAGTCCTATGTTTAGAGATAGCTGTGTTGTAGGTGTAAAGGTATATGGTAGGAGGCCTAGTATATTAATGGTTATAAGAAATACTATTAGGGAGGCAAATAATAGGGCTCATTTATGGCCTCCTATATTTAAGGGTATAAGTAGTTGATTAGTAAACCGGTTAATGAACCATGTTTGGAGAGTAATAAGTCGGTTGTTTATTCATCGAGAAGGGGGAGTTGGAAATAGGGCTCAAGGTAGTACGATTGCAATAGCAATAAGCGGGACTCCTAGAAAAGAGGGGCTTGCGAATTGGTCAAAAAAGCTTGTTATCATGGTCAGTCTCAGGATTCAGTTTTGTGTTTTTCCTCACTTATAGGGGTGGGCTCATTAGGTGTTGTGTGATTTAAAATTTTAGTTGGGATGATGGTAAGGAAAATAATTCATGAAAACACTAGAATAGCAAATCAGGGATTAGGGTTAAGTTGGGGCATTTCACTAGAGGTGGTCGGTAGTCACCAAACTTTGGCTTAAAAGGCCAACGCTTTGTCCAATAATTAGCTTTCTAGTGAGGCGTCTTGTAGTATTAGTGAGGATCAGCTTTCAAAATGTTCTAATGGGACGGCTTCAACTACAATTGGCATAAAGCTGTGATTAGCGCCGCAGATTTCAGAACACTGTCCATAGAACACACCTGGGCGTGAGGCAATAAAAGCAGTTTGGTTTAGTCGTCCTGGGACTGCGTCTATTTTAACACCTAGAGATGGGACAGCTCAGGAGTGAAGAACATCTTCAGCGGACACCAACACACGGATTGGTGATTCTATAGGGACTACCATTCGATGGTCGGTCTCTAGTAGTCGAAATTGGCCGGCCAGAAGGTCCTGGGTTGGGACTATGTAAGAGTCAAAGCCCAGGTCTTCATAGTCTGTATATTCGTAGCTTCAGTATCACTGATGTCCTATGGCTTTAATTGTTAGGTGGGGGTCATTAATTTCATCTATAAGATAAAGAATCCGAAGGGAGGGCAGGGCAATTAAGACTAGAATTACAGCTGGTAAAACAGTTCATACAATTTCGATTTCCTGGGAGTCTAGAATGTACTTGTTGGTGAGTTTAGTTGAAACTATTGCAATAATAATGTAGAGTACTAGGGTGCTAATTAAGAATACAATTATTAGAGCGTGGTCATGGAAGTGTAGAAGCTCTTCTATAACGGGTGATGCCGCGTCTTGGAATCCTAGTTGTGTGGGATGTGCCATTAAGCCAGGGGCTTAAGACATACAGGGATTTAACCTGTAATTTCACCTTGACAAGGTGATGTAATTTGCATTTTACTAATGTCTTCAGAAGAAAGTGACAGAGTGGTCATGTGACTGGCTTGAAACCAGTATATGGGGGTTCAATTCCTTCCTTTCTCGTTAGTTTGATTGAACTCGCACGAATGCTGGTTCCTCGAACGTGTGGTAGGGTGGAGGGCAGCCGTGAAGTCATTCTACATTTGTTGTGGTTAGTTCTACTGAGGATACTTCCCGTTTGGCGGCGAAGGCTTCTCATAAAATAAATAGGAATATAATTACTGCAACTAAGGAGATGAGTGATCCAATAGAGGATACTGTATTTCATAGGGCATATGCGTCTGGGTAGTCAGAGTATCGCCGAGGCATTCCGGCTAGGCCTAGGAAGTGCTGGGGGAAAAATGTTAGGTTAACACCAATAAATATTACGCCGAAGTGGATTTTTGTTCAGGTGTCATTAAGAGTGTATCCTGAGAATAATGGGAATCAGTGTACGAAGGCTGCCATGATAGCAAATACAGCACCCATTGATAAGACATAGTGGAAGTGTGCGACTACATAATATGTGTCGTGGAGAACAATATCTAGTGATGAGTTAGCTAATACAATTCCTGTTAGTCCCCCTACTGTGAAAAGGAAGATGAACCCCAGGGCCCATAGTATCGGTGTGTCTCATTTAATAGAGCCTCCGTGTAGTGTGGCAAGTCAGCTAAATACTTTTACCCCTGTAGGGATGGCAATAATTATTGTTGCGGATGTGAAGTATGCACGAGTGTCTACATCTATTCCAACTGTAAATATGTGGTGGGCCCAGACGATAAAGCCAAGGAGGCCAATAGCCATTATGGCTCATACTATTCCTATATAGCCAAATGGTTCTTTTTTGCCGGCGTAGTACGCTACAACATGGGAAATGATGCCAAATCCTGGTAAGATAAGGATATAAACTTCTGGGTGGCCGAAGAATCAGAATAGGTGTTGATATAGGATTGGGTCCCCACCTCCAGCGGGGTCAAAGAATGTGGTATTAAGGTTACGGTCTGTAAGGAGCATTGTAATTCCGGCAGCCAGGACGGGTAGTGATAGTAGAAGAAGTACAGCTGTTACAAGTACCGCCCACACAAATAGGGGTGTTTGATATTGAGAGATAGCTGGAGGTTTTATGTTAATTGTAGTTGTGATAAAATTAATTGCTCCTAGAATTGATGATACACCTGCCAAGTGAAGTGAAAAGATTGTTAGGTCTACAGATGCCCCTGCGTGTGCAAGGTTACCTGCAAGTGGGGGGTAAACTGTTCATCCTGTTCCGGCCCCAGCTTCAACACCAGAAGAGGCTAAAAGTAGAAGAAATGATGGGGGGAGAAGTCAGAAGCTTATGTTATTTATTCGGGGGAATGCTATATCGGGTGCTCCAATTATTAGTGGTACAAGTCAGTTTCCAAACCCCCCAATTAGAATTGGTATTACTATAAAGAAAATTATTACAAAGGCGTGGGCAGTGACGATGACATTATAGATTTGATCATCGCCTAGTAGTGACCCTGGTTGGCTAAGCTCAGCTCGAATTAGAAGGCTTAAAGCAGTGCCAACTATCCCGGCTCAGGCACCAAATACAAGATAAAGGGTACCAATGTCTTTGTGGTTTGTAGAAAAGAATCAGCGCGTAATTGCCACAGGTAGGGTAGCCGAGTGTTTAGGCGGCGGGTTGTAGCCCCGAAGACAGAGGTTTAAGTCCTCTCCTTACCACAGCCCCGTGGTGAAGAAACATGTTGGATTGCAAATCCAAAGACGTAGAGTAATACTCTGCCGGGGCTTTCCCGCCTTACTAGGCTAACGGCGGGAAAGTAGATGGATGCTCGCTGGTTTGAGCGCTTAGCTGTTAACTAAGAGTTTGTAGGATCGAGGCCTTCCCATCTAGTAAGGCCTTAGTTTAATAAAAACATTTGATTTGCAATTAGAAAATGCAAGATAGAGTCTTGTAGGTCTTAATCAGGGACTAGAAGATTTTCACTTCTGCTTAGAGCTTTGAAGGCTCTTGGTCTAGGTACTATCCTAAGTCCCTTAGGTGGCTAATATTAAAATAGCCGGGGTTACGGGTAGAAGGCCAAGCGCAATTGTGGTGGAGATGGTTAATGGTAGAGAGGTTTGAGTTGTTCGTATTCGTCATGGGGTGGTTGAGTTAATTGTGTTAGGGGAAATGGTAAGTGTTATTGCGTAACATAGTCGAAGATAAAAGTAAAGGCTTAATAGGGCAGCAAGGGCTATAATTGTGGCAGTGATGGGGAGGTTTTGTTTTGTAAGTTCTTGAAGAATTAGTCACTTTGGTATAAACCCTGTTAGTGGGGGTAGGCCCCCCAATGATAGTAGGACTAGTGCTGTGGTTGCTGTTAAGGTCGGGTTATTTGATCATGCTATTGCTAAGGTATTAATTTTTGTGGCAGATGATGTTTTTAGGGTGAGGAATGCTGCTGAAGTTATGAAGATATAAGTTCCTAGTGCTAGGATCGTAAGTTGAGGGGCATATTGAAGAACAATAATTATTCAGCCCATGTGTGCAATAGAGGAGTAGGCCAAGATTTTTCGTAGTTGTGTTTGGTTTAGTCCCCCTCATCCTCCGGCTAGCGTAGATATAAGTCCCAGCAGGGTTAGTAGCAGTGGGTCAACAGCTTGGGCTGTTTGGATAATGAGGGCTAATGGGGCTAGTTTTTGTCAGGTCGAAAGAATTAGGCCTGTCAACAGATCTAATCCTTGTATTACTTCTGGTATTCAGAAGTGTATGGGTGCTAGTCCGATTTTAAGTGCTAAAGCAGTTATTACTATTGCGCTGGCAATTGGGCTCGACATGTTATTTATATCTCATTCTCCTGAAATTCAGGCATTTGTTGTGCTTGCGAATAAAATTATTGCTGCTGCGGTGGCTTGGGTTAAGAAATATTTTGTAGTGGCTTCTACTGCTCGGGGGTGGTGGTGTTGTGCTATTAGGGGAACGATTGCTAGGGTGTTAATTTCTAGTCCTATTCAGGCTAGTAATCAGTGGGAGCTAGCGAAAGTAAGAGTGGTTCCCAACCCTAGGCTGGATAATAAAATTATTAGTACGTAGGGGTTCATTGATGGAGGAGGGACTTTAACCGTCATGTTCGGGGTATGGGCCCGAAAGCTTAATTAGCTGACCCCATCTTAGAAAGTGGTGTAGAGGAAGCACTAAGAGTTTTGATCTCTTGGGCATGGGTTCGACCCCCTTCTTTCTAAGAACTGAGGGGATTTTAGCCCCTATTGGCCACTCTATCAAAGTGGTCCCTAGGCATTCGGGCACAGTTCCGAGTTATAGTTGTGGGGGAAGTCCTGCTAGAGAAATTGGCAGGGCAATGTGTCATAATACAAGGGCAAGAGTTAGAGGGAGGAAGTTTTTTCAGACGAGGTGTATAAGCTGGTCGTATCGGAAACGTGGGTAGGAGGCCCGCACTCATAGGAAAACAACTGATAGTAGAGCGGCCTTAACCATTAAACTAATAGTTGTTAGTTCTGGTATATTGGGAAAATGGGATGCCCCTAAGAAAAGCACAGCTGATAGTGTATTTATTAATAGAATGTTGGCGTACTCGGCCAAGAAAAATAGGGCAAAGGGGCCCCCTGCATATTCTACGTTGAAACCTGATACCAGTTCTGATTCTCCCTCTGTTAGATCAAATGGTGCCCGGTTTGTTTCGGCTAGGGTTGAGATGTATCATATTGCAGCTAGAGGTCAGGCGGGGGCTAATAGTCAGATGCTTTCTTGGGTTGTGTTAAATGTTTGGAGGGTGTATCCCCCTGAAAAGATAATAACTGAGAGTAGAATCAGCCCCAGGCTGACTTCATACGAGATTGTTTGGGCTACTGCCCGGAGGGCTCCAATTAGTGCATATTTTGAGTTTGATGCTCATCCTGATCCTAAAATTGAGTAAACTGCAAGGCTTGACAAGGCCAAGATAAATAAGATCCCTAAGTTTAGGTCAATAACTGGGTAGGGCATAGGCATTGGTGCCCATAACGTCATGGCTAGGGTTAGTGCGAGGATTGGGGTTGCTAGAAATAAAAATGGGGAGGATGTAGAGGGCCGTACGGGTTCTTTAATAAATAGTTTAACACCATCGGCGATGGGTTGTAATAACCCGTAGGGTCCAACTACATTAGGTCCCTTACGCAGTTGCATATATCCCAGAACCTTTCGTTCTAGTAAGGTGAGAAAGGCTACTGCTAGAAGAATTGGGACAATATAGGCTAGGGGGTTAATTAGATGGTTTATTAGAGTGTTTAGCATAACTGGGGGGAGGATTTGAACCTCCGGTGTAAAGGGCTTAGGCCTTTCGCAATTTACCATGCTCTGCCACCCCAGTATGCCTTTATTTTGGGCGGCAGGGGTTAAGCCCTCCCTTTGTTTAATTTATTTGTTTTCATTAATTAGGGGCGGGGCGTGCTTTAAGTATAGGCCCCTCTTTTCCGATCCTTTCGTACTAGGGAAAGTAGCATTACAGATAGAAACTGACCTGGATTGCTCCGGTCTGAACTCAGATCACGTAGGACTTTAATCGTTGAACAAACGAACCCTTAATAGCGGCTGCACCATTAGGATGTCCTGATCCAACATCGAGGTCGTAAACCCCCTCGTCGATATGGACTCTGGGAGAGGATTGCGCTGTTATCCCTAGGGTAACTTGGTTCGTTGATCGGCTGTGAGGCCGGATCATTATTGGTCAGATATTCTGCGGCTTAGAGGTGTTTCTCTTGGTTTTAGGCTTATAACCCATTCCACTCGGAGGCTAGTCTTTCCTCCGCGGTCGCCCCAACCGAAGGTAAAATCTTAGGTTCCACTAAGTTTTTGCTTTTTATTAAGTTGTTTGACGTGGTTAAGTTTGTACCTTAAGCTCCAAAGGGTCTTCTCGTCTTGTAGTATTATACCCGCTTCTGCACGGATAGATCAATTTCACTGACTGGAAGGGGGAGACAGTTAAGCCCTCGTTTGGCCATTCATACAGGTCTCTATTTAAAAGACAAGTGATTGCGCTACCTTTGCACGGTCAAAATACCGCGGCCGTTGAACTCGAAGTCACTGGGCAGGCTGGACCTCCTATACTTAATCTAGTTGCAGGAGGCGATGTTTTTGGTAAACAGGCGAGGCTTGTGTTTGCCGAGTTCCTTCCCTTTCTTTTAGTCTTTCCTTTGTAGTAACACTCCAGTGTGGGGTTAACGATAGTTGGTTGTGGGGTTTTCTTGGTTTTTTTATTTATCACATTGCCCTCTTTGGTTGGGTTCGTTAATTTCCAGTGGTTTGTCCGATCTGGTTTACACTTGTGTTGAGGAGAAGAGCGTATCTTCTTGTTACTCATTTTAGCATAATTTCTTCCATGGGGGCATGGAATAGCCTGATATTACTAGAGGAATAAGATTTTTTATCAGTATAATAAACTTTGGTCTGTCTGAGCTTTAACGCTTTCTAATTAGATGGCTGCTTTTAGGCCCACTGGAACAGCTTGTTTTAAGTATTGTGATCTTTATCCTTCTGCTAAGGTTGTATCCTTTGTTAAAGGGGCTGTACCCCCTTTAACTAACTCTTATATGTTTCCCTACAGATGGCCTTAGAGGTAAATGTTTTTGGTTTGGGGTTATATGAGGCTGAACTTCTATCCATTTCTCAGGCAACCAGCTATCACCAGGTTCGGTAGGTCTGTCACTTCTACCCGGAGCTCTTCCCACTCTTTTGCCACAGAGACGGGTTAGCCCTAAGTTATATAGGCTGTCTCGGGGTAGCTCACCTGGTTTCGGGGTTTCAAACTGAAGGTCTCTTTGCTTGGGGGTACTGGCTAAATCATGATGCAAAAGGTACAAGATTTAATCTTTGTTTTTTAGTGCTTATATGGATTATTTCATTTCTCTTTCAGCTTTCCCTTGCGGTACTTTTTCTATTGCTTTAGGTTGAACCTTTTCTGTCTCCCATACTAAGGTAAAAAAATGGTTTAATTTTTGGTGTTAATCTATGTTTTACTATAAATATTGCTGGTTTAAATTAATAGTTAAGCTAGCTGTTTGGCTCAGGGTGATCCAATTTGCATGGATGTCTTCTCGGTGTAAGTGAGATGCTTAACTAACTCAGCCACGCCCTGGGTTTAATCCAAGTGCACCTTCCGGTACACTTACCATGTTACGACTTGCCTCCCCTTGTCAGTGCTTTGGTGTTATATATCTTTGTTGCGTGTTGACAGGGGAGAGTGACGGGCGGTGTGTACGCGCCTTAGAGCCGGGTTCAAAAGGACACTCTGTTTCCTTTTTACTTCTAAATCCTCCTTCAAGCACTATTTCATGTTGCATATTCGTAGTGTTCTAAATAATAGAAAATGTAGCCCATTTCTTTCCACTCCGTGCGCTACACCTCGACCTGACGTTTTGGGCTATGCCCATTTTGCTTACTTTTATTACCTTCACAGGGTAAGCTGGCGACGGCGGTATATAGGCTGGGATGGCTAGAAGTGGTGAGGTTTAACGGGGGTTATCGGTTCTAGAACAGGCTCCTCTAGGGGGGTCTAAGGCACCGTCAGGTCCTTTGGGTTTTAAGCTAATGCTCGTAGTACCCTGGCGGACATTTGATTGTAGTAGAATGTCTGGGTTTATGGCTGAGCATAGTGGGGTATCTAATCCCAGTTTGTTTCTCAGCTTTCGTGGGGTCGGGTGAATTTTATTAAAGCTACTTTCGTTTGATTGGGCTTCGGACACCTAGAAGCGTATGACGGCCAAGGGGCCATTCGGCTTTATTCATTTTACTCTCCTTAACCACCCTTTACGCCGTAATATTATCAACTAGGGCCTCTCGTTTAACCGCGGTGGCTGGCACGAGTTTTACCGGCCCTGTTAACCCTGACTGAGTCGAGTTTTCACTCATGGCTCAATGTTTATCACTGCTGAATTCCCTTGGGGGTGTGGCTTGGCTAGGCGTCTTGGGCTAAAAGTTTGTGCCTGATGCCCGCTCCTTGTCCCCGGGCGGGGGATTGTGGGCATACTCACGGGGGTGCGGATACTTGCATGTGTAAGTCGGGTTAAAGCTGATAATAAGGTCAGGACCATGCCTTTGTGCATGCGGAGCTTTTTAGGGCTCATCTTAACATCTTCAGTGTTATGCTTTGCATTAAGCTACGCTAGC